TGAATACTATGATTCGCATTTCGAACGGGCATGAATACAGCATCTATAGGATAACTGCCGTCTTGAAAGTTATTTGGAGTTTTTATACGATATCCACGATTCCTCTCGATTTGTAATTCAATACACAAATTAATGGGTTCTGTTAGATTAGCTATATGCTGTGTATTATCAACGATTTCCACAGAGGGTGGTAAAATAATGTCTTGAGCAGTTACATATCCAGGACCCTTGACACAAATAGACGCGTTACGAGTTCCATACAGATTACTTCTCAATACAATTTCTTTCAAATTCATTAAAATTTCATGTACAGATTCTTGAATACCTACGATGGTAGAATATTCATGTGGTATTTTCTCAGATTTTGCACGTGTAATACATGTCCCTTCTATTTCTCCGAGTAAGGCTCTTCGCATCGCGATGCCGATTGTATCGGCTTGGCCTTTCATAAGTGGGGCCAGAATAAAGCGTCCATAATAAAGACGCTTACTGTCTGCTCTTGATTCAACACACTTCCACTGTAGTGTCCGAGTAGATACTGTTACTTTCTCTCGAACCATAGTAATATTATTTGATCAAATCATTGAATTATTTATTTCTCTTGAAATCTCTTCAATGTTTATACACGTCTTTTTTTGGGGGGCCTACAGCCATTATGTGGCATAGGGGTTACATCCCGTATGAAACTTAATAGTATGCCACTTCTACGAATAGCTCTTAATGCCGCATCTCTCCCGAGACCCGGGCCCTTTATCATGACTTCTGCTCGTTGCATACCTTGATCCACCACTGTCCGAATAGCATTTCCCGCTGCGGTTTGGGCGGCAAATGGTGTCCCTCTTCTTGTACCCTTGAATCCACAAGTACCGGCGGAGGACCAAGAAATTACTCGACCTCGTACATCTGTAACAGTCACAATGGTATTGTTGAAACTTGCTTGAACATGAATAACTCCCTTTGGTATTCTACGCACATTCTTACGTGAACCAATACGTCTATTTCTACGTGAACCAATTTTTGGTATAGGTTTTGCCATATTTTATCATCTCATAAATATAAGTCAGAGATATATGGATATATCCATTTCATGTCAAAACAGATCCTGGTTTTTTACTGATTTTTTTGTACATCTGTACATCAGGTCCTTTAGATTTCGGGAGTCCTTTTTGTTTTAGAAAGATTATCCTTGTCTTTGTTTATGTCTCGGGTTGGAACAAATTACTATAATTCGTCCCCGCCTACGGATCAATCGACATTTTTCACAAATTTTACGAACAGAGGCCCTTATTTTCATATTTGTCACTCCTTTTCTTAATTCTGAATCTACTTAATTGGAAGAAAATAAGTTTCTTAAAATCTTTAACTTCGAATTGTATCCCCACGAAAGAATGTTGAAATTGAAAAAACCACCTAATTATGTGAGTCTTTACTTTAGAGTATACAAATTATATGTCCTTTAGTTGAATCATAAGAACTTACCACAATTTGGATTCTATTTACTGGTAGTATACGTATAAAATTACGTTGAACCCTTCCCGAAGCAAAACCCAGAATCAGATTTTCATTATCTAAACGAACTCGAAACATACATACCATTGGGACGTAGTTCAGTAATTAAAACCTCGCGAATCTTTTTTTTTTCTTTCATTCCAGGGAAAACGGCCTTGAAGTATCAACGAATCTAAGAGGCATAGTATTAGAAACCTACCTTTTTACCTTTTTTTTCACAAAACAAATAGGCAAGCTCCGCATATAATTCGGCTATCAGAAAGATTACCATATATAACACAAAATTTCTCCGCCGATTCCTTCTATTCGAGCCTCTCGGTCTGTCATTATACCTCGAGAAGTAGAAAGAATTACAATCCCCATTCCGCCTAAAATTCTCGGAATTCGTTGATAGTTAGAATAGATTCGTAGGCCAGGCCGGCTGATCCGTTTTAAATTTAAAAGAGTTCTATACGCTCCTTTCCTATTTCTCCTATGTCGTAGGGTTAAAACTAAAAAATATTTATTGCTTTCTTGATGTTTTCTCACGTTTTCAATAAAACCTTCTCGTAAAAGGATTTTAACAATATTTTCAGTGATGTAAGTAGATGGTATTCGAACTGTTCTTTTTTCATTCATGTCAGCATTTCGTATAGAGGTTATTATGTCAGCAATAGTGTCTTTACTCATGATAAACTAAGATTATTGTTGCCCCCGAATTTTGATATAATCAACATGCTCTTTTTCTTTTTTTTTGAATTCATAAATATTTATGAATTATTAAAGGTATATACGTGATATATAAACAATCTACTAATTCAATTAATCTATTTCATTCAAATACTATAAACTACATCACGGTCTTCCCTTATAATACTTCAGGTGCTAATGAAACGATTTTAGTGAAATTTAACTGTCTTAATTCCCGGGGGATCGCGCCAAAAATTCGGGTTCCTTTTGGATTTCCTTCTTGATCAATAACAACTGCAGCATTGTCATCATATCGTATTATCATACCGTTGTCGCGTTTGAGTTCTTTACAAGTACGTACAATTACAGCTCGGACCACTTCCGATCTTTCTAGAGGTGTATTTGGTACTGCTTCTTTGATTACAGCAACAATAACGTCACCAATATGAGCATATCGTCGATTACTAGCTCCTATGATTCGAATACACATCAATTTTCGGGCCCCGCTGTTATCCGCTACATTCAAATGGGTTTGAGGTTGAATCATATCGTTTTTTTTTTTGTCTTTTTCAATGTAAAGGGTGAAATAAAAAAAAAGAAATATTGTTTGTTCAAAACAAAACAAGAAACCTGCAATTGTTTTTTTATACAAAAAACGATTTTCTTTGGTTCTTCCTATCCTATACCGAAAGAATGAATTGGGTTCGTATAGGCATTTTGGATGCCGCTATTGAAATAGCCCTTCTGGCTATATTTTCTGCTACTCCGCTCATTTCATAAAGTATTCTGCCGGGTTTAACAACAGCTACCCAATATTCGGGAGATCCTTTCCCCGAACCCATACGTGTTTCTGTAGGTCTTACTGTAACGGGTTTGTCTGGAAATATACGTACCCATATTTTTCCACCGCGGCGTGCATTTCGTGTCATTGCTCGCCGACCCGCTTCTATTTGTCTAGATGTGATCCAAGCGGGTTCAAGCGCTTGAAGAGCATATCTACCAAAGCAAATACGATTACCTCGATAAGATATTCCTTTCATTCTTCCTCTATGTTGTTTACGGAATCTGGTTCTTTTGGGGTTATAGTTGATGGTTGTTTATCAATTCCACCCATCTCTACTACAGAACCGGACATGAGAGTTTCTTCTCATCCAGCTCCTCGCGAATTAAACGATTAAAAAATAATATACGTGGTGAATAATATACTGAATCGGGGGATTCTTTGAAATATCATTTAATAGAATTTTTTTTATCTTTTGATATATAATTAAACACGTATTCTATTTTTAGATAATGTCGTTTAGGTATTAGGTATAACGTTATAATGAATCTTTATTTTGTTTTGCTTTTTATTATCCTATCGAATTGACTCAAATTTCTAAAAAAAAAATTCGCGGGCGAATATTTACTCCTTCAACATTCAGTTGTAAGATTAGTCTATGACATGACCTTTCAAAAAAAAAAAGAAATTGGTTTCTGGTTCGTTCCGCCATCCTACCCAATGAACCATTAGGATTCGTTTTCAATAGAATCTTATGCATTCACAGGTTCTGTCGTTCCCACCACCTCTCGAGTAATGGTTAGGTCTGAATTTTACAACGGAGCCCCTAATGAAATTCGTTTTTGAGTCAACCTTCTCAGTCTTTATTGACTCGGGGCTCTTGATTTTTGGTTCTATCCACGTATTTGTCTAATTATGGATCAATTCAGTATTGATGCTTTATTACATTCCCTTTTATGAGATGACTCATAGACCGTACATATTGGAATCATATATCGTTGATATTCTTTTTCTATCTTTCTCTCGCCTTTCCATTTATCTGTATACTTTTCTTTTTTGTTTATGCAAAAAAGATTTCAGTTGCTACAATGATATGACTTATATATCATATTTTGACTGGTTCTTTCTTTATATCCAGATAATGCGAAGCGATGAGTTGGTTATTAGTTCTATAGTTATTAGTTCGTATTATGGGTTGTTCCATTTTTTTGAATCCTAATCCTAAAAAAACCAACGAGTCACACACTAAGCATAGCAATTATATCAAACGATTAATCTAATTTTTATTCAACCTTATAGAATTGTTCATTTTTTTTTATCACTAAATAGAACTAAATACAAGTCAAGTAAATGCTTATTATTCCTCGTCTACAAATATCCAAATTTTGATACCTAAAACCCCATAGATAGTTCGAACTGCGTAGGAACAATAATCTATTTTGGCTCGAATGGTTTGGAGAGGAACCCTACCTTCTCTGATCCATTCGACACGTGCAATTTCTTTTCCGTCGATACGCCCTGCAATTTGTACTTGAATTCCTTTTGTACCTGCCTGTTCAGTTAATTCAATAGCTTTTTTCATTGCTTTGCGAAATGAAACTCTATTCTTTAATTGTCCGGCTATAAATTCTGCAAGAATATTGGGGTGCCCATAAGGGTTTACAATTCTTGTAATAGCAATGTTGAGTTTTCGGTTTACACAATTGAGTTCTTTTTGTACATTGAACTGTAATTCTTCGATTTTTCGAGTCCTATCTTCTATTAATAACTTGGGGAATCCCATATAGATTATGACCTGAATCAAATCGATTCTTTTTTGAATCTCTATACGTGAAATTCCCTCGACATTAGAGGATATTTTCAGATTTTTTTGTACATAATTTTTGATACAATCTCGTATTTTTTGATCTTCTTGTAGATCCTCGGAATAATTTTTTGGTTGTGCAAACCAAAGAGAATGATGACCTTGGGTTGCACCAAGTCTGAAACCAAGTGGATTTATTTTTTGTCCCATAGTCCCCCACTACTATATATATCGTGA